ATCCGCCCCTTCCCTTATCTAGCTAAATCTAGCTAAAGGATTTTCTCTTTTTTCCATTCATCATTCTACTTCAGATTAAGATCGAGATATTGGACATAGAATGCCAATTTTAAAAATGGAAAAAAAGGAGTAATCAGCCGTGACACGTTCACTAAAAAAAAATCCTTTTGTAGCTAATCATTTATCGGGAAGAATTGAAAAACTCAACAGGAGGGAGGAGAAAGAAATCATAGTGACTTGGTCTCGGGCATCTACCATTATACCCACAATGATTGGCCATACAATCGCTATTCATAATGGAAAGGAACATTTACCTATTTATATCACAGATCGTATGGTCGGTCACAAATTGGGAGAATTCGCACCTACTCTCACTTTCGTGAGACACGCGAGAAACGATAATAAATCTCGTCGTTAGTCGTTCTACTAAGTATTCATGTGAAAAGCCTTATCTTAATAGTATTTAAGACTTAATTTAAGACTTAAGAGTCTTTATCTTATAGTAAGAGTATAGGTATATTTCTTTTCTTTTTCTAGTATACTAATAAGACTTATACTTTTCTGACTTATCTTATACTATACTTCACCTAGGCACTTATCATTCATTGGCGGGGGAGAACTTTTATGATAAAGAACGAAAATTCGGATAGAGAAGCAAAAGTTTTAGCTCAACATATATGTATGTCTGTTTTCAAAGCACGAAGAGTAATTGATCAGATTCGCGGACGTTCTTATGAGGAAACACTCATGATACTAGAACTAATGCCTTATTGGGCATCTTATCCAATTTTAAAATTCGTTTATTCTGCAGCAGCAAATGCTAGTCATAATATGGGTTTGAATAAAGCTGATTTATTTATTAGTAAAGCTGAAGTCAATAGAGGTGCTATTGTGAAAAAGTTAAGACCCCGGGCTCGAGGGCGTAGTTATCTGATAAAAAAAACCACTTGTCATATAAAGATTTTTTTAAAAGAAAAATATAAAATTTAGATTCCTATTTAGAAAAAAAATGGATGGAAAAATAATAGAAAAATATGGGACAAAAAATAAATCCACTTGGGTTCAGACTTGGAATAACTCAAAGTCATCATTCTTTTTGGTTTGCAAAACCAAAGAATTTTTCCATAGGTCTACAAGAAGATGAAAGAATACGTAATTGTATTAAGGATTATGTAAAAAAAAATAAGAAAATATCCTCGAGTTTAGAAGGAATTGTCCATATAGGAATTAAAAAAAGAATAGATTTGATTCAGGTCATAATCTGTATTGGATTTCCCAATTTATTAATAGAAGGACGAACACGGGGAGTCGAAGAATTACAGATGAATGTACAAAAAGAGTTTCATTCTGTAAATCGGAGACTCAACATTGCTATCACAAGAATTGAAAAGCCTTATAGACAACCTAATATTCTTGCAGAATATATAGCTTTACAATTAAAAAATAGAGTCTCATTTCGAAAGGCAATGAAAAAAGCTATTGAATTAACTGAACAAACGGGTACAAAAGGAATTCAAGTGCAAATTGCAGGGCGTATCGACGGAAAAGAGATTGCACGTGTCGAATGGATCAGAGAAGGCAGGGTTCCTTTACAAACAATTCGCGCTAAAATTGATCACTGTTCCCATACAATTAGAACTATCTATGGAGTCTTAGGCATCAAAATTTGGCTATTTGTAAACCAAGAATAAGAAAATCAGAATAATGGACCTTTCTTTATCTCGCCATTCTGCTCATCGATAGAAAAGATTTAGAAACTCTTTTCTTCTTTTTCTTTTTTTTTTCTTAATCAAAGAAAAACGAACAATTAGAATTCTATAAGGTTGAATAAAAATTTGATTTACCCTTTAATTTAATTTATATTTTAGTATAATTGCTATGCTCAGTGTGTGACTCGTTAGTTTTTTCTTTAGAGTTGAGAATTGAGATTGAAAAAAAACGCTAACCCCACTATAAAAACTAAAGAAACTCAAAACTAATAACCAACTTATTGCTTCGTATTGTCGAGATCCCAAGAAACAGTCACTATATGACTGAATCAATCATATAGTTGTAGCAACTGAAATTCTTTTCATAAAAAATAAATCTGATTAGGAATTGTGAAAAAAAAGGGATGTGGAAAAATGTAAGGATGATAGAAAGAGAGAATAAAGATCTCAATGATATATGATTCCCATATGTATGGTTTATAAAGAATTACCCCATAAAAAAGCAGTGTTATAAAGCATCAACATCAAATAAAAATACAAAATAGACAATTACAATATTACAATAGAATAAGAAATATACAAATAAAAAATAGAAATAAAATAGAAACATAGAAGAAAATATAAGAAATATAATAAAAGAAATTAAATTAAAATAATAATCTAATCAATATGGATAATATAGTCAGTCTATTATGTATGTAATAAGATAGAAAAAGAAGATAGATAAAGAAATAATAAGATATCAAAGATAGAAAAATAGATAATAGAAATAATAAAAAATAGAGAATAATTTAATTGAGCTTCGGGTTAATAAAAACTGAGGAGATTGACTCGGAAACAAATAACAGATTTTGTTAAGAGCTCCATTGCAGAGTTCAGGCCTAAGCATTAATAGAGAAGCTATGGGAACGATGGAACCTGTGATTACATAGGATTTTCTTGAAAACGAATCAATCCTAATGATTCATTGGGTAGGATGGCGGAATGAACCAATAAAAAATGGATTTCTTCTAAATGGTCATGAATTGACCCTACAAATGAAGGAGGAAAGAGTCAATATTCGCCCGCGAAACCTTTCTTTATTTTTATTTAATTTAAGAATTTCATTTATTGGATGACTGTTGGCGTGATTCAATAGAGGTAAAGTAAAATACTTTAGAAATTTTGATAAAAAAAAGAAGCATTATATATAAACAAACACGCCTAGTTATATATACAGCTACCTATGTAACAAATTCAATATAAAAAAATTAGTATATTCTTTCTTAGAATGAAATACATGTGTATATGTAATATTCTTATTATTGAATCATTTCATTCGCGAGGAGCTGGATGAGAAGAAACTCTCATGTCCGGCTTTGCAGTAGAGATGGAATTCAGAAATAACCATCAACTATAACCCCAAAAGAACCAGATTTCGTAAACAACATAGAGGTAGAATGAAAGGAATATCTTGCCGAGGCAATCATATTTGTTTTGGCAGATACGCTCTTCAGGCACTTGAACCTGCTTGGATCACGGCTAGACAAATAGAAGCAGGGCGAAGAGCAATGACACGATATGCGCGTCGTGGTGGAAAGATATGGGTACGTATCTTTCCCGACAAACCTGTTACTGTAAGACCTACAGAAACACGTATGGGTTCGGGCAAGGGATCCCCCGAATATTGGGTATCTGTTGTTAAACCGGGCCGAATACTTTATGAAATGAGTGGAGTATCAGAAACTGTAGCCAAAGCTGCTATGGAAATAGCTGCATGCAAAATGCCTATACGAACTCAATTTGTTATTTCAGGATAGGTAAACAAAAGTAAAAGAAGAAGGAGTATTGAGAACGAAAAAACAACCACGGATTTCTTTATCTCTAGACAGACAATATTTCTTTTTTCCATTATCCCTTGCATTGAAATAAGAGATTCAAATAAAAATGATATGATTCAACCTCAGACCCTTTTGAATGTAGCGGATAACAGTGGAGCTCAAGAATTGATGTGTATTCGAATCATAGGAACTGGTAATCACCGATATGCTCATATTGGCGATGTTATTGTTGCTGTAATCAAAGAAGCAGTGCCCAACATGCCTATAGAAAGATCAGAAATAATTAGAGCTGTGATTGTACGCACGTGTAAAGAACTCAAACGTGATAATGGCATGAGAATACGATATGATGACAATGCAGCGGTTATCATTGATCAAGAAGGAAATCCAAAAGGAACTCGAATTTTTGGTGCGATTGCTCGAGAATTGCGACAATTGAATTTTACTAAAATAGTTTCATTAGCACCCGAAGTATTATAGATAGGATATATCCTATCTATAATCTATATATGGAATATTTATATTTAGAACTTATAATATTCAAATATCTGAAACAGATCCTATTAATAGAATAGATTGTGTCTCATGCATATACTTTAAATTTCTAAGAATTTTTTATAATTTAAGAATTTCAAAAAAAAATTCAATAAAAAATAAAACAAAAAAGAAGCATGTTGATTATATCAAAATTAGGAGGCACCAATAACTATAGTTCGTCATGGGTAGAGACATTATTGCCGATATATTAACTTCTATAAGAAATGCTGACATAGATCAAAAGGGAAGAGTTCAAATAGTATCTACTAATATCACTAAAAACATTGTGAAAATACTTTTACGAGAAGGTTTTATTGAAAATGTTCGAAAACATCAAGAAAGTCAAAAAAATTTCTTGGTTTTAACCTTACGACATAGAAAGAATAGGAAAGGGAATAAAATAATTTTAAAGCGTATCAGCCGACCCGGTCTACGAATCTATTCCAACTATCAACGAATTCCTAAGATTTTAGGCGGAATGGGAATTGTAATTCTTTCTACTTCTCGAGGTATAATGACAGATCGAGAAGCTCGACTAGAAAAAATTGGAGGAGAAATTTTGTGTTATATATGGTGATTCTCCTGGATACCCTAATTTTCTCTCGAACTTACTCTTTGTAAAATAGAGAGGAGAAGTGAATTATAGAACTCTTCCTCTATTAGTTGATACTTAAAGGGGGTTCCCTGGAATGAAAGAACAAAAATTAATTCATGAGGGTTTAATTACTGAATCACTTCCCAACGGCATGTTCCGAGTTCAGTTAGATAATGAAGATCTAATTCTAGGTTATATTTCAGGAAGAATCCGGCGCAGTTTTATACGTATACTACCCGGAGATAGAGTCAAAATCGAAATGAGTCGTTATGATTCAACCAGGGGACGTATAATTTATAGACTTCGCAAAAAAGATTCAAACGATTAGATCATTCTTTTAAACATCCTTTTCGTAGGGATATAATTCGAAGTTCAAAAATGTAATAAACTGATTTTTGTTTCCAAAAAAAAATAGATTCATAATGAAAGTAAGGAATGATAAATATGAAAATAAGGGCTTCTGTTCGTAAAATTTGTGAAAAATGTCGCTTGATTCGTAGGCGGGGGCGAATTAGAGTCATTTGTTCCAATCCGAGACATAAACAGAGACAGGGGTAATCCTTCTCAAGTTCTAAATCAAGAACTTTTTAAAAGAAAAACCCATGTACATGTAACATGTACATGTAAAAAGAAAGAAGAAAGGATTCGTTTTCATATGAAATGGATATTCCTGTATCCGTATCTTTATGTAGATTTCTGATTCTTCTTTCTTTTTCTTTTATTCTTATGAATATGATCTAATAAAATATGACAAAACCTATAGCAAAAATTGGTTTACGTAAGAATGCACGTATTGGTTCAAATAAGAATGAACGTAGAATACCAAAAGGAGTTATTCATGTTCAAGCGAGTTTCAACAATACTATTGTAACTGTTACAGACGTACGAGGTCGGGTGGTTTCTTGGGCTTCCGCAGGTACTTCTGGATTCAGAGGCACAAGAAAAGGGACACCCTATGCTGCTCAAGCCGCGGCCTTTAATGCTATTCGTACATTAGTTGATCAAGGTATGCAACGAGCAGAAGTTATGATAAAGGGTCCAGGTCTCGGAAGAGATGCGGCATTACGAGCCATTCGTAGAAATGGGATGCTATTAAGTTTCGTACGTGATGTAACACCTATGCCGCATAATGGATGTCGCCCCCCTAAAAAAAGACGTGTGTAGAAATAAGAATTCAAGAGATTTCAAGAGAAATAAATGATTCAATGATCTGATCCAATAATCATAAATAAAAGAAAAATAAGAGTATGGTTCGAGAAGAAGTAGCAGGATCCACTCGAACACTACAGTGGAAATGTGTTGAATCAAGAGTAGACAGCAAGCGTCTTTATTATGGTCGTTTCGTTTTGTCCCCGCTTATGAAAGGTCAAGCCGATACCATAGGTATCGCCATGCGAAGGGCTTTACTTGGAGAAATAGAAGGAACATGTATCACACGTGCAACATCTGAGAATGTGCTGCATGAATATTCTACGATAGCAGGTATTGAAGAATCAGTACATGAGATTTTAATAAATTTGAAAGAGATTGTATTGAGAAGTAATCTCTATGGAATTAGGGACGCATCCATTTGCGTCAGGGGTCCAAAATACATAACAGCTCAAGATATCATCTCACCACCTTCTGTAGAAATAGTTGACACGACACAGCATATAGCTAACCTGACAGAACCAATTGATTTGTGTATTGAATTACAAATCAAGAGAGATCGCGGATATCGTATGAAATCCACAAACGACTCTCACGATGGAAGTTATCCTATAGATATTGTATCTATGCCTGTTCGAAATGCGAATCATAGTATTCATTCTTATGGGAATGGGGATGAAAAACAAGAGATACTCTTTCTAGAAATATGGACGAATGGAAGTTTAACTCCTAAAGAAGCACTTTATGAGGCTTCTCGTAATTTGATTGATTTATTGATTCCTTTTCTACATGCAGAGGAAAAGGACATGAATTTCGAGGAAAATGAAAACAGATGGAATCTACCCCTTTTTTCCTTTCAAGACAGATTCACTAATCTCAAGAAAAACAAAAAAGGAATTCCATTGACATGTATTTTTATTGACCAATCAGAATTGTCTTCCAGGACCTATAATTGTCTCAAAAGGTCCAATATACATACATTATTGGACCTTTTGAGTCACAGTCAAGAAGATCTTATGAAAATGGAATATTTTCGCATAGAAGATGTAAAACAGATATTGGGCACTCTACAGAAGCATTTTGCAATCAATTTACCTAAGAAAAAGTTTTCATTTTAAATCCATTGGAATTTTTTCTTTTTTTAGTTTTTAGAAATAAAAAAGAATAGAATAAGTTTTTAATCTCCGACACGATCCATATATTTGCAGAATAGATCATAATAAGATTGATGTATCTAGGGAAGATCCAGAAGGGGATCTTCCTTAGATACCTATGTCGTGGTATTTCACGGTTTAATCAATTTGAAAAAGACCTAAAGTTAGGGATTTCTCAATAGGTAAAGTTGCTCCAATACCTAACCAAAGAGCTACTGTGGTACCGATCAAAAAGACTGTTGTAGCTACTGGACGACGAAATGGATTTTGGAATTTATTGACATTCTCCAAAAAAGGTACTGTCAATAATCCTATTGGTACTGAAACCATTAAAAGAACACCCAATAACTTATTGGGTACTGTGCGAAGTATTTGAAATACGGGAAAGAAGTACCATTCGGGTAATATTTCCAACGGAGTTGCAAACGGATCCGCCGGTTCACCGATCATTGACGGCTCTAGAACTGCTAAGCCCACATTACATGCAATAGTGCCTAGAATTACTACTGGAAAAATATATAAAAGATCATTGGGCCATGCAGGTTCTCCATAATAATTATGTCCCATCCCTTTAGCCAATTTAGCTCTTAATACAGGATCATTCAAATCAGGTTTCTTTGTTATTTGGATAGGTGAATTCTTGTGGATTCATCCCCCAAAGGAACCGGACATGATAATTTTTTATCATCCGGCTCGAGCAAGAATCAAAAGAATCACAGAAATAGATCCATAGAACATAAATAGGTCCATAGAAGATCTATATTTCATACATATCTACATATATAATGTAGAATGACTCTATGTAAGAAAAGATTTATCAAATTCCATTTCCCCGAGTTTCAACGATTCATTATTCATTGCAAAGAATTCAGTTCTGACAACAAGGAAATGCTCAATATCCAAGTAGGCTTACAAATTTGATCATGATCAAGTGCTTTTTGGATTGTCTCATGTCTTTTGGTTGGTATTTATCCCCACAACATCTCGATTGTATTACATACAAAAATACAAAATTTTTACTTGTTACTAATAAAGTATAGCCCCCGTTCTTCCTTAGATCCCTTATTTAACTCCAATAGTATCATAGATTCAGTGTCGATGCAGAGGAAATGAATGCATCTACATACTATAAAAAACTTAATAAGATTACTATCAAATTAATATTTCATATTAATACTATCAATTAATTATAAGAAAATTACTAAAAAAAAAGAAAAAGAAAAAAAAAAGTGGAATAAATAGAACATTGGATCATTCTATTCTAGGGATCTTACGGAGCCTGTTCATGCATGACATGATTCGGGTATGATCATAGAAAATATTCTCCTCAAGCAAACCGGCCTATATCCTATGCTACATAAAAGGACTGACGTGATGGTTGGATGTGGAGACACGTTAGGTTGTGAATTCCAACGTGGCGGATAAAATCATATATCTGCATGGACCAATCAATAGTTCAAGTCACACACTCCCATAATCCATCCTCTTTTAGGAAAATATACTTCAACTATTCGATTCGTATCAAAGAAACAATACTTCAGAGTTGAATAGAGGTATCCAAATAACATGCCTTATTTTTCAATAATCCATATTTGTAGCAATGAAAGACTCTTGTTCCTCCCCGATATTATAAATTACAAATATCTATGATCTGCCTTCTCTATAAAGGACCCGAAATACCTTGCTTACGTATCATTGGAAAGTGCATTAACATAAATACGGCAGTAAGAAGAGGCAATACAAAAGTATGTAAACTATAAAAACGAGTCAAAGTGGACTGGCCCACACTAGCACTTCCACGTAATAATTCTACCAAGGGTGATCCTATTATAGGAATAGCTTCAGGCACGCCTGTTACAATTTTGACTGCCCAATAGCCAATTTGGTCCCGAGGTAAGGAATAACCAGTTACGCCAAAAGATGCGGTCAATACAGCCAGAACCACCCCTGTAACCCAAGTTAATTCGCGGGGTTTTTTAAACCCACCTGTAAGATACACACGAAATACGTGCAAGATCATCATTAGAACCATCATACTTGCTGACCATCGATGAACTGATCGAATTAACCAACCAAAGTTGGCCTCAGTCATTATGTATTGAACAGAGGAAAAAGCCTCTGTAACAGTTGGACGATAGTAAAAGGTCATAGCAAAACCCGTAGCTACTTGTACTAAAAAACAAGTAAGCGTAATCCCCCCTAGACAATAAAATATGTTGACATGAGGAGGAACATATTTACTAGTTATATCATCTGCAATCGCTTGAATCTCGAGACGTTCCTCGAACCAATCATATACTTTATTGAGATAGGTAACCCAAGAAAGACTCCCCCTCTGAGAGCCGTATATGAGAATTTCATCTCGTACGGCTCAAGCCGAAACACACAAATACTGGGTTCAACGGATATGGAATAGAGAGTTTCAAACTTCTTGTGGCTTAGCCGCTTGACTCGATTTGACCCAAAGATACGAAGTAAGAAAAATCCGGAATCTCTTCTTTGTGATGATAATGCCAAGAAATACAATTTCAAGTTGGCTCATCCATCTTTCTTTATGTTAATCGTGACAGGCCTCTTGAATCTTCTCTTCCCTATCTTTTTTTTGTTTGATAGGAATTCTCTTGTTGAGACCCTATGAATCAATTGAAACCTCAGATTCATACTAGAACCACGATGATTTAAGAAAGCCAAAGCTGAACTCAAAGGTTTTCTGAGTAAAAACCATTTGATCATCACTTCTTCAATGAATGTAATAACTCAACAAAATATAGAGAAAAAGGTTTCTTTTGGTCAAAAGAAGTATGAAGGAAAAAATTGTTTGATTTAGAAAAGACCTATTCCCATTTTTTTTTATCCGGTTGCGAGGTCTGAATAATAGGTATGAATCATAGTTCAAATATTTCTTTTCTTGATCTATTCTATATAGTCCGTGCTCCAGAGACTAGAATAAATATCTGACGAGGTAGAATCATCTTGATAGAGATGACAGGTTCATTCTCTGTATTATCAATAGGATCAATTATAACAAGTCACACG